GTATATCTCAGTATAGAAGATGATACTAGGGATCTTTATTTATTTATAAACTCTCCCGGCGGATGGGTAATACCAGGAATAGCCGTTTATGATACTATGCAATTTGTGCCACCCGATGTGCATACAATATGCATGGGATTAGCCGCTTCAATGGGATCTTTCATTCTGGTCGGAGGAGAAATTACCAAACGTCTAGCATTCCCTCACGCTTGGCGCCAATGAGTTTTTTTATTTGAAAAAAAAAAAAAGGAAGACTATGCCTTCACCATATTGAATATGAATAATAAGTAATAATAGCATGGCACTTCGAGTTCGATATGAGCAAACCATTATTGTTTTTTTTCATAACATGAGATTTTATGTCGAGATAGTAGTATGAAATAGAGGTCATTTCGGATTTGATCTTATGTGTCGGGGGTACATTTCAGCGTCACAAACCATTCTTTTTCACACCAGAATTCTCTTTCTGATATTTATGTTATGAAAGAAAAAGTACAAAAATGAAAAAAAAAAAAGATCATTTTTTCCTTATTTGATCGTATCAGAAAGGAACTTTGGGATTGCTAAATCACAGACAAAAAAAATAAATATATAAAGCAACAGAACCATCATAGTATTTTTTTTACTCCTACGAAAGGAAGGGTGGTAAATGGATCATTCAACGATCCGGATCGGATGGATTCTATTTCTTTCTTCAATAGAATAGAAGAGAAGAAAAAGAAAAAGTAAATTCCATTGTGGAGCCGTATGCACAAAAGATGCCTGTACGGTTGTACAATTCCATTCTTTTTTCTTATATTTTTTTTATCCCTTACTTTAGCCCAATCATGCAAGATAGAAGAACCCTTCATGATGCTATATCAATATCATCAGGGTTATGATTCACCAACCTGCTAGTTCTTCTTATGAGGCACAAGCAGGCGAATTTATCCTGGAAGCGGAAGAACTACTGAAACTTCGCGAAACCCTCACAAAGGTTTATGTACAAAGAACGGGTAATCCTTTATGGGTTGTATCCGAAGACATGGAAAGAGATGTTTTTATGTCAGCAACAGAAGCCCAAGTTCATGGCATTGTTGATCTTGTAGCGGTCGAAAATGAAAATACTAGGGATTTCATGTAAATCCATTTCAAACCATAATTCGAATTTTCTGCGATTTGATATTGAATAGAAAAAAAAAATTCATGATCATCAATCATCAGGTTAAGATCGATCTAAACCAACCCATTCCATTCTAGAATTCTATATACACATACGACATGCCAACTATTAAACAACTTATTAGAAACACAAGACAGCCAATAAGAAATGTCACGAAATCTCCCGCTCTTAGAGGATGTCCTCAGCGTCGAGGAACATGCACTAGGGTGTATGTGCGACTCGTTCAGATCATGAGTTCGAACAAATGAGACAATTTTCCAGTATCAATGACCAGTACCAATGAAAAGGATAGATAGAGAAGATCTATCATATACCTATATTGTGTTTGGAATTTATGGTTTACATTGGTGCAAATCCAATCACCTAGATTTGAGATGAAAAGCAATTCCCCATTGGGGGCAAATGGTTATCCATTAAGCGGAGGAAATGGTATTATAAGAAGCAAAAAGGTTATACTCCTATTCTTGAAAGAACGGACTAACAGGGTCAGCTACCTAGCCAACTTTCATAATTAAATGCCGTCACTGTATGGATAACTCTTATTGTGAAAAGAACTATTACTGTATAATTGATGGGTAGAGCCAAAGAGTGTGAACTATACAAGTTAACAATAACATTTGATAAAATGAAAGAAGAGGCTCCGGTGTATAGAGAGGACCTCACCGTTTAAAAAAAAAAGTAACCATAGAAACGATGGAACCCACTATTTTTTTTATTTGGTATCGTTAGAATTTCTTATTTCCAGGTGAAATGCCTGGAAGGAATAAAAAATCGTGGTTGGGGAAAGTCATAGTAGCAAAAGCCATTGGAATTTATATTTTATATATCGGAATAATCCGTTTTGTTATTAATTGACGGGGGGTAAAGGATGACTGAAAGAAGAGAAATCAATTAGTTATTCATTAAGGTTTAATTTGATTCAATGACCAGAGTTAGACGAGGATATACAGCTCGGAAACGTCGAACAAAAATTCGTTTATTTGCATCAACCTTTATTGGGGCTCATTCAAGACTTACTCGAACGACTACTCAACAGAAAATGAGAGCTTTGGTTTCCTCTCATCGAGATAGAGGCAGGCAAAAGAGGGATTTTCGTAGTTTGTGGATCACTCGAATAAATGCAGTAATTCGTGAGAATAAGGTATTCTATAATTATAGTAGATTAATACCAAATCTGTACAAGAAGCAATTGCTTCTTAATCGTAAAATACTTGCGCAAATATCTATATCAAATAAGAATTGTCTTTACATGATTTCCAATCAGATTATCAAATAAAGGATATGATATTATAAAATAAAATACAGAAATGATTGAAATTGAAACAGAATTCCCCGGAGAATGAACCCCGGGAAGATAGAATAAAAAAAATAAAGTAAGATAAGTAGTAGGAATGAACGAACATGTTTCAATAAAAAAAAAAAAAGATTTCTTCTTCCCCCATTTTTTATTTCTTATAACACAAGAAATAAATCGGGATTCTAGGCCTTTTGAACAAAACATCAATCTGAGCTTGAGTTCCGATTGGAGTTTTGAGTCAATTGAGGAGTATGTTTATTTATTTCTGGTTCTAGGACCAGTAGTTCTGGGGATCGACTCGGCTCTCTCAAATTGTTTCTCATTATTAAGAAAAGGTAACAAAGATAAAATACGAGCTTGTTTTATAGCAATAGTAATTAATCGTTGTTGTTTCAAGGTCAATTTATTCACCCGTCTAGATAATATTTTTCCTTGTTCACTAATAAATCGACTAATTAAACTCATGTTTCTATAATCGATTCGATCCCCCGATCCAATTGGGGACAAACGCCTACGAAAGGATCGCTTGTATTTACGAAAAGGTTGCTTGGATTTATCCATGGTTTATTCCTTATCTCTAAAATTCTATTTCTTTATTCATTTCAGATCTGACCGAAATAGGCTTTGATTCGCATCGTTTATATTATACATATCATATATAATACATATCATATGTATGTATATATATATATATGAAAATGAAATCGGGTTTGATTTGTATTGTATATATTATGTATATTATATATNTNNATATATGTTAGTTAAGTTAAATATGTTAACCTAAATATGTTAAGTTCTTCCTCTTCCTGTTCCTTGGAAAGATCGCGCACACGTTTCGTTCCATCTATTTCTTTATTTCCCCATGAATCGTATGCTTGTGACAATAGCGACAAAATTTTCTCAATTCTAATCGACTGGATGTATTGTGTCGATTCTTTTGAGTAATATATCTAGAAATACCCGGCGATTCTTTATTGACACCATTTCGGACACAACTGGTACATTCCAAAATAACTCTGACTCTGACATCTTTACCCTTGGCCATGAACCCCCTTTTGATTTTGGATCGACTTAACTTCTTCTATTTTCGACCCGAACTGAAGAAGAATAAAAGAACAAAAAAATCAATAAGAAAATCAATAGAAATTACTAACTTGAAATTCCATTTTCATTTCTAAAGATTTCGTTGTGTTGTATGTGTTGTAATTATATAATTACAATTAATATTAATAGAGTAATAGTAATAATTAATAATTAATAATAAAGTAATAATTAAGTAATACAATTTCTTTCTAACTATCAATTATTCCTATCTTAAATCCCAATATTTCATTTAAGTATCTTCTTTCTATGCTATGATTTCGTGGATTCTGCCCTAGATCTGGATACACATTTCCATTTCTGTTCCCCAAAATTCGATCTTAGATTCACCAGATTTTTGTCGAGGTTCAATACACTTTTTCTTTTTCTTTCCTTCCTATCCTCCTCCTATCCTAAAGAACTGAAAAAAAAAAGGAAGGGGCGAAATTTTAGTCACGTCACGTAGAACCGTATCCCTAATTTTCTTCATTTCTTCGCATATTAATAACTAGAATGAAAAAAAAGGGAATGACAAGGCATCTGGGAATAAACGATTAATTTCTATCAATAGACCTGCTAAAGACCCAAACCATAGAGTAGTTAGCACAGGTGCCACGGAGAGATATGTTTTTATATCTCGCATTGAAAATCCTCCTTCTTTATTGTAATACATATATGTATGGTCAGATGTTGTAGTTCAAGATCATTTGTATTTTTTTTTTTACTTTACGCGGAATTCCTAACTAAAATGGATATGTACAATGAACCGATAGATGAGATTTTCCTGTCCCTAAAAAAGAAAAAGATGACCCCTTCTTCCTGAGCATTTCCGATAAATTTTTATTCTTTTTTTTATACGATACGCCGATAAGATAAATTTTAATTTTTTTTATACGTTAGGTTTCAGATGTATAAAATAATTTTATTATATGAAACCAAAAAGAAGAAGTGACAAGAAAATTCTATATAGATAGAGGGGAAAATAACAATGTGGAAAACAAGACAGGGATTTTGTACAATGACACTGTACAAGAACTTTAAAAAGGGATGTAGCGCAGCTTGGTAGCGCGTTTGTTTTGGGTACAAAATGTCACGGGTTCAAATCCTGTCATCCCTACCTATTACTTCTCTTATGGGCAGTAACGAGGGATTAATTAAGATCGATTGAAATTGGACATAATCTTTCATTTTTGCATGCTATACGTATGCAAGATATGTTTGGGGGTAAAAAACCTTTTCTTTACACTACAGTCGTATCTCCTGTAATAAGAAAGCGCTCTTAGTTCAGTTCGGTAGAACGCGGGTCTCCAAAACCCGATGTCGTAGGTTCAAATCCTGCAGAGCGTGATTCCGTTTATGTTATGTCGAATCACAATAAAAAAACTTAACAAAAAAAAGTTTAATTGAAACTTGAATTTGACCTCCCGCAGGGAGGAGGTCAATCAAAAAAAAAAAAGAAAT